GGGCTGCACAAGTACTCCAAGAAGTTGCGGAGGAATGAAATTCAAGAAGATGGATCTCTTTAAGCCGCTATTTCGTCAGCATCTGGTACTGCTTGACTTGCTTTCACAGCTTTGAGCTTGAACGTGGCACTAAAGCTTCCATGTCAACTAAAGAGTGAACAAAAGACAGTAGAGCACAGAGGGAATTACCCATACCGAAGAGCATGTGTTAAGCATTTCGTTTAGTGAATGCGGAGATAAAAGCAGCTATTGATGCAATTGGATTTCTTTCCGGCTATAAGAATCAAAGGAATACCGGGCGTAAATGCCTTAGGAGTGAAAACCAGGCAAAGTCCTTACCTTACTTATCCGGCTCAAGGCCAAAGCGATGAAGCAGGCTCAAGGCCCCTATATTTAATATTGGCACGCCCATGATAGAAAGCCTAGCAACGGAATTGCCGATACCTATCTCTATCTGTATCTCTTCCTATCGGTCAGTTCTCTCGGCACCTCCTCTAGATAATGGTTGGTTCAACTCCGTCGAAGTCAGGCATCTTGTCAACTCTCCGGCATCGGTAGTCTGGCGAGTAAGCAACTCTCTCGTTAGTGACTGTAACTCCAGGCAGGAGTCTTACCCGTGGAAACTCTTATTCGAGAGATGGCATTGGGAATCTGTTTCGAGACTTCGTCATTGAGAGCAACTAACAGCCATTATTACGAGGCTTATAGATGGAGAACCCGGTTCCCCGTAAAGCATTGTTCCCTGGGCAAGACTAACCAGTAGGGTGAAAGAAAGAATCAGGTTGCTTACCATCTAGTGAAGTTGATTTCCTTTTTTTTATGATGGAGATTTTCTTTCACAGCTTCACATCGGATTCATTCCCTAGCTAATCCGCTTTCAAGCCTTGCTCCTTCTTCCGCTTCATCCATCTAAGCCTCTTCCTTGGTCTTTGTTCGCATTATCCCACCATTTAGTGGTGTGGTATGCGGCGCAAAAGTGTTACCCAGGTGAGATCTTTACTCGGTATGCTCTTCTCGGTGACGATATCGTCATCGCAGATGAGCATGTTGCCAAGTGCTACACCGATATCTTAGAGGATATTGGTGTGCGCATCTCAACCTCAAATCTTCTCTTTCAGAGGGGGGGGGAGCCGCTGAATTTGCGAAACGCTTCAGGGTGAGAAAGATGACAGTTGATCTCTCACCCTTGTCATTCAAGAAGGTTCTCACATTCTTCGAGCCTATAGGCAGGTATAACTTTACCTTGACCTGTGAGCCCCACATCTGCCTGTCAACTTTGTTGCGGGTGGGTGGTCTGGGCTTTAAAGCTCGGTCCCGGCCTCCTTTTAGTTCTCGACATGGCCGTCAGTCGTCAGGCCCGGAGACTAATTGCGATGTGGTTATATGGTCGTTTACCGTATAACCTCTGGTTACAAACCATGCTTAATTGGGCGGTTGATCCAACCGTCATCGGTCGGATAATATCGGTTCTAAGGGAACATCATATTCCCAAAGACCCGGTACTACCACCGATAGATCTGTTTCCCTACTCTGGTATGGCTGACTATAATGAATGGTCGCTGAACCATCAGTGGATAAAACAGTATCTCAATTATTTGCATTGGTATTGTAAAGTTGCGCTCTCACCTGACGTGACAATCGCCGACTTCATTGATATGCCAGTCTTCATTCGGACATTGTATATACCTAGAGAGGACCGTACCCTCTCGCTTTGCTCGAGCTACTTCGTATCCTCTCACAAGTATGGTATCATGTTTTGAATTGTTGATCTAGCATATAGGATGACGAAGACTCCTCAAAGGTGTCTTCCAATTCCTCCTGCAATTGAAGTTGGTGATGAAAGCCCTTGGTGTACAGCCTAACAAACTGTTAGAAAACAGTCCATTAGACCATTAGAAGGAGCTGCTAGCTGCTATTGAATCTGTTGATGGCGGTGTGATAATGCCAGTCGAAAGGGAAAGGCGATGACTATCAGTTCTTACTCTTTTTTCCAAAGTAAGCGAGTGAAGTCACACGAGGCTAATTCCATTCACTCTTCTTTCAGCTCAGCTCTTGTGAAATGGTCTCTATGGTTCGCTTTCCCTTGTGACTATGCTTTCTGTGGTGAACTTTTGTCGACTCTTCACTCTTGCTTTCGTGGGAATAAGAATTGCTATGGTTGAAGAAGCTGTGATCTCTTCCTTCTTCTCTCACCTGTAGGCGAGTGAGTGACCCAATGAAAACGAGGAGAAGAGGTCACGTCTCCGCCCAAGGCAACTTTACATAGTTATGATTCGCTCTCTCAAGATCTCAGATTCGGATTTTATGCTTTCCATCTCTGTTAACGAAAGCTAATCCACTTTTTATCCCCTACTTCAGGAATGGAAGTCAGTCTCAGTCTGGTTCTTTGCTTTGTTCACTCGGGAAAGTGCGGATCTAGTTCAGGCTATGGTGAATGAATAAGTGAAAAAGGTCTTGTGCTAAAGGAACTGACATGACATCTAATAGTAGACGAATAGGA